TTGATAGAAGGATCCCTTTACTAACGCAACGCATCCAACTCCGTTTGTTAGAACAGCTTCCGTTGAGTCTCTGCACCTATCCTTTTTTTTTTTTTTCGCTTGTTTTTATAAAACCGGATTTGGTTCAGGATTGCCCATTTTTAATTCCAGGGTTTCTCTGAATTTGAAAGTTATCACTTGGTAGGTTTCCATACCAAGGCTCAATCCAATTAAGTCCGTAGCGTCTACCAATTTCGCCATATCCCCCTACTTACTTTGTAAGTAGGATATCATTATCCTAACATTTTTTTTTCAGTTATATTATGATTCAATATACACTCAATATATAATATTGATTCATACATAACATATATATAGTATATTATACTATATATATAGTATATATAGGATTAATAGTATTATTCTAGGCGGATATATTTTTTACCTAATTTTTATTATTTTTAGCGTTCAATTTTGAATACTTGAACGATCGATTCTTTTGTTTTTGTGTTAGTCCTTATCGAACGAAAAATAACTAAAAGGAATTTTAATTATTCTATATATTGAATAATTAAATATCTCTAACAAATCTAATGGCTATAACTAATAACTCCCTTTTTAATAAAAAAACAATTTAAAGTTGTTTGTTTCAATTATGTAATAAAAATTGAACCAAATTAATGGTTTTTTAAATAAAATTAGATTACTAAATATAAATATAGTATAGGAAAAACCATTAAAAAAAATCTTACTATCTAATTAAGATACGGATAATCATATATTTGATAAAAGAAAAGAATCAAATTAGATATTAATTGTTATGTGACGAGTTAATAGCGAAAATTCCTGTAGTTTACTAAATTTCTGTGTGTATACAATTTATATTATGCGAGCCCACTTAGCTCAGAGGTTAGAGCATCGCATTTGTAATGCGATGGTCATCGGTTCGACTCCGATAGCGGGCTTTTCTCCATCTGTTTTATTTTTTTTCATAGTTGAAAATGTGAAATCAAAGAAATTGAAAGGGCTTCTTATACTTTATCCCAAATGGCACCCTTGTAATATCTTCTAAGAAATTATAATAAAAAAAATTGAAGGAGTTTTTTCTATGTCCACTAAATCAATCAAGAAAAGAGCCCTTACTTTTTTTGATGTTTATATTCTTATTAGAATAATTTCTATTCATATGATAAAAAAAATATGTTTTGAGAGTTTTTAGTATTTACTCGTTTTATTAGTATTTACTCGTTTTATATTATTTAATCTAAATACGATAAATTAGATATATAATCTATTAAGGCCAGGATATTAAGAGAATTCATCTAATTATTCTTTCTAGTATAATATTTCAATAAATTTTTATCAATTTTTTATTGACTTTACTTTTTATGTTGTATTTTTATTTTTTTCTATTTATCCTTTAGTTTAATTTCATATTTCATTTCGGTTTATGCAACTTCATAAGGAGTCTTTATGTCGCGTTACAGAGGACCACGTTTCAAAAAAATACGTCGTCTGGGAGCTTTACCGGGACTAACAACTAAAAAGCCTAGAACAGGAAACGATTTTAGAAACCAATTACGCCCCGGTAAAAAATCTCAATATCGTATTCGTTTAGAAGAAAAACAAAAATTACGCTTTCATTATGGTCTTACAGAACAACAATTACTTAAATACGTTCATATCGCCGGAAAAGCAAAAGGGTCAACAGGTCAAGTTTTACTACAATTGCTTGAAATGCGGTTGGATAACATCCTTTTTCGATTAGGTCTAACTTCGACTATTCCTCAAGCCCGCCAATTGGTTAACCATAGACATATTTTAGTTAATGGTGGTATAGTAGATATACCGAGTTATCGCTGCAAACCCCGCGATATTATTATCGTGAGAGATAAACAAAAATCTAAGTTTCTGGTTCAAAAGTATATTGATTCATCCTCCCGTGAGGAATTGCCAAAACATTTGACCCTTAATCCCTTCCAATATAAAGGATCGGTCAATGAAATACTAGATAGTAAATGGGTCGGTTTGAAAATAAATGAATTGCTAGTTGTAGAATATTATTCTCGTCAGACTTAAATCTAACTAAAATAAGAAGAATTTGGACAATTTTACCCTCCCTTTACACCCATATAAAGAGTAAGGGGTTTTTCCGAGGATTTTTTCCTGTTCATGTCTCGTATCATAGATTGATAGGGAGGTTTTAATTCCTTGTCCATTCTTTCTAGTATTTTAAATATTATAGCAATTGGGATTAGGAATATCGAAAATATATTCAAGAAAGCCCTAACTGTTGCAATAATTAATCGTGTATTTTATTTGAGATATTGCGTTTAATAACATTAACGTTATTGAATTAGGTGACGGGTACGGAAAGAGAGGGATTCGAACCCTCGGTAAACAAAAGCCTACATAGCATTTCCAATGCTACGCCTTGAACCGCTCGGCCATCTCTCCTACATAATGATAAAGTTGCTAATAAATCGAAAAAATAGTTTTGGTTTTTGGATAAAAGCATACACTCTATTTTAATTTAACTAAAAAAAAAAGGAAAAAACTTTTTAAAATCTTAGTCGAGGCTAGGTAAATTAGATAATTTTATGGGACAAATTGTAAAAAAAAGCATTTATTCATGTCATGTTTACGAAGATGGGACTCCTTATTTTATTTTTTATAATTTTTCTACCGGATTAGATAAATTAGTTGGACCCACTTCACCGATTGCTCATTTTTTTATACTATTTTTAATGGCGCTTTTTAGATCATCGTTTTTTTTAGTTTATACCTTTATTCTCTTTTATTTTCATCCATGATAGAGCAATTATTCAACTCTTTTTCCTCTTTGGATCATAATTTACTCAAAACTTCTTGAATTTTCCTACAGCTTCGAATAAATTCGGTAATTCTTCAACTTTGCTGCAATCTAAAAATTTTCCAATCTTTTTAATACAACTATATATTCATTTCGATGAAATCTAACCGTTCTCAATATTTCTGAGTTTTTATGGATTCCTGCAAAAAATAATTTGAGTTTGAGTAGAAGTTTAATTTTAATGAGTCTGGTTTTATGTTATTTTGTTTTGGAAAATTCCTTTAATTGTGGGATTATTTTCCCACGAAGGGAATTAAAATAAATTATAGCATGAATTTCTGCCTATGTCTAGATCTGGAATAACTGGAAATTTTATTGATAAGACCTTCTCTATTGTAGCCAATATCTTATTACGAATAATTCCGACAACTTCGGGAGAGAAGGAGGCATTCGCTTATTACAGAGATGGTGCGATTTGATTCTTTTTTTTTTTTTTTTTAGTTATTTTATACTTTATCTTTAATTTTTATAATTGAATTTATTTATATTTTTTAATGTTCTTAGGAGAAAGTAGCATGAGACTTATTCGGGATATAAGGAATAAAAATTATTTGAAATAAATCTACGCTTGTTGAAGGTGAAGTTTGTAAATAAATCAAGCCCTTCTGTCGTGTATCCCCGATTAATGCAACCTCAAATGCTTCAATTGTTGATTATAAGTATTGAGCGAAAGGTTTACCTATGCTTGTGTTAGGTCAAACCTCCTCCACTAGTACTAATAGGAGGCATAGAGGAAGAGGCACTACTCTTCGGAATCAACAACAGGAAAACTTTGTTATAAATTATACTTTTTCCTTATGAGGATCAGGACTCGCAAGAATGGTTGGGACAACAAACACCCATCTCGTTCGTGTTTGGATACCCGTATAACCATAGAAAACTGTTGAAGTGACTAATTCCTGAAAATTACGCGGCATTTAGACAAAAAAATTGCAGGAGTCACCCCTTTTTTATCTAGTATCAACAGACTTGATGTTGAGTAAAAATCTTTTACAAAAAGGTTGGTTAGAGATTTCTTGTAAAAACACCAGCCCCACTTAGTTTATAATGAGAATATTTCAATCTTTTTTTATTCCATGTATTAGTATCATTATGTACAAAAAGGAGGAGCCGTATGAGATGAAAATCTCATGTACGGTTCTGAAACGGAGATTTTTTGAATCGAATGACGACCGTAACGGATGTCGGCTCAATCCGAAGGAAATTATGCGGAAGCTTTACAGAATTATTATGAAGCTATGCGACTAGAAATTGATCCCTATGACCGAAGTTATATACTTTATAACATAGGCCTTATCCACACAAGAAACGGAGAACATACAAAAGCTTTGGAATATTATTTTCGTGCACTAGAGCGAAACCCTTTCTTACCACAAGCCTTTAATAATATGGCCGTGATCTGTCATTACGTGCGACTATCTCCACTATAGAAATAAAAAAGGAAAAAGAACAAATTATTTTAAAAATACTATAAAAACAAAATATAGGCTTTCTACATATGTATCGTACACAACAACGATTTTTATCAGCTGTAGCAACCAAAAAAACTTCTTAAAATTTTAAGAAGAAATAGGTATGCCTAGATACTTTTATTCGATGGATAAAGGATCTAATTGATAGAGGAAGCGCCGTAAAGATAAATTCGCGAGGTTTTGGGACAATATAATAAAAAACCTGCTTATTTATGTCTATGTCATGATATGAAATAAAAGTTAGGAATCAACTTATGTAATAGAGTGGATCCCCTAAGGTATTGAGCAGCGGTGTAGCATCAGATCCCAAAGATAGTAAGCCTTTCTTATAAAGGAAAGTCTTTTTCACAGATTCTATAATAAATATCGTTATATATTAAACCGAGATAGTTACCTTTTTATAAAACTCTACTGAGGGTGGAAATACCTCTACTTTAATAAAGGCGGGAGAAAAGAGAAAACTGAGTAAATTAGTAAGCAAAATTCAAGTTTGAAACTCATAACTTCTTGTTCTTTTGGTATAAAAAATGGGATGGATCCACGAGAAATCTCATTTAATTAGATATGGTAGATTAAAAAAACGTACACCAAAAGAGCTTGACCGTTGAGCCGTATGAGGTCGGAAACTCTCAAGTACGGTTCTAAGGGAAGGAATTTACCCCCTATTCCGACCGGGG